TTTCTAGATCCCAATACACCCAATGCCAAATAGCTGCCAAGAAGCACAAGCCAGAAAACACAATATGTGCCCCAGCCACACCTTCGTAACTCCAAATACCCGGATTCGTTATAGTCCCTCCTGTGATACTCCAACCGCCCCATGAATTGGTTATTCCTAAACGAGTCATGAAGGGTATAACGAACATACCTTGTCTCCACATTGGATCAAGAACGGGGTCAGAGGGATCAAAAACTGCTAATTCATATAGAGCCATCGAACCGGCCCAACCAGCAACCAGAGCTGTATGCATTATATGGACAGAAAGCAACCGACCGGGATCATTCAATACGACGGTATGAACACGATACCAAGGCAAACCCATGGAAATACCCCTTTATCAACGAAAAATAGACACTATGTAACTTTATTGCATTGGAAAAACTATGCTATGGACCTCCCCCTTTCAGTGAATTATCTCTGAGCAAGGGTTAATATTTGTTCTATTCTGTTGGTAATAATGGAACAATTCTGTTCGTAGGAACAAAGAGAAGCAGATCTATTCTATACCCGATAAGTACCAATACGCAATGGGGGGTTGATCCCATTTTTTATGGGCGAATGCATCCAGACTTGTTCATCATTCCAAGGACCTATTAGTATAGTAAGAATTTAGAATTTGACTTTATTCATTCTGTCTTCCTTATCCAATCTATGGATAAAATATGATAAAGGCCAATATTATGAAGACACTAAACCCATTGTTACGTTTCCACATCAAAGTGAAATATAGTACTTAATTCTTTTTTCTTTCATTTAATGCCTATTGGTGTTCCAAAAGTACCTTTTCGAAATCCTGGAGAGGAAGATGCATCTTGGGTTGACGTATAGTGCGACTTGTCAGATATATTGGGTCATATGGGATTTCCCCGTTCTCTCCCCCGATCGAGATATCCTCTGTTTCGCCCAAGAAACATTGATTGAATTATCAAAAATTTGGAGCGTGAAGTGCAATTAGATCCATTTTTGGGGGGATCCAGATTAATATTATCAATTAGAATAATTTATGGTTGGCTTGGTTGGACCAATAAAATGAAGTATCCAGGCTCCGTTTAGAAAAAACCCAATTGGTAATATATCGACGATTACTACTTCTATCATAAACGATTTTTTTTTTATAAATAGGAGTGATCTCAAAGTGTTAATCAATCAATAATATGATTAATACGTCGAATATTTGGCGGAAGACATGAAATGAATTGAAAAAAAAAGGAAGTCGTAGTAAAAAGAAGTGGTATTGGGGGCATTTATCCTATATGTGCAAATCGAAATCGGGCCTATCTTTACCTGGAGTAGAGCATAAACCTAAAAGAATTGAAAAGGCCCATTCAGGAACAAGAAAATGACATCGTGATTTGGATTATATCTCGATGAAACAATACATCAATGAGAAGTTAGTTCGATAAGTTTAGTGAATTCTTTTTATATTATAGGGAAACGGACCAAAACTTATCTTTCTTGAAAAATGGAAGAAAAGGTTCCTTCATTAGAAGTTAGAAAAAGTCTGCTATAAAAAAAAAGAGGGACTGGAATCTACACATTGATTCTATTTTTTTTTTTTCGCGGTTTTTTTTGAACCGTATGCATCAAAAGGTGCGTGTACGGTTCCTAAGGGATACAATTTGATCCTAATCAACCGACTTTATCGAGAAAGATTACTTTTTTTAGGCCAAGAGATTAATAGCGAGATCTCGAATCAACTTATTGGTCTTATGGTATATCTCAGTATAGAGGATGATACCAAGGATCTGTATTTGTTTATAAACTCTCCTGGCGGATGGCTAATACCCGGAGTAGCTATTTATGATACCATGCAATTTGTGCGACCAGATGTACATACAATATGCATGGGATTGGCCGCTTCAATGGGATCCTTTATCCTGGTCGGAGGAAAAATTACCAAACGTATAGCATTCCCTCACGCTTGGCGCCAATGAGTTTTTTATTTTAATTTGAGAGAAAAAAGAAGACTATGCCTTCGCCATATGAAATAGGAATATCAAGTAATAATAGCATGGCACTTCGAATTCGATATGAGAAAATTCTTTTATTGTTTTTTCAAAACATTAGATTATGTATCGAAAGAGTAGTATGAGATAAAAGGGATTTCCGATTTTATCTTATCTATCGGGAGTCCATTTCAGCGTCACAAACTTTTTTTTGTTTTCACACCGGAAGGCGCTTAACACTTAACAATATTTATGTTATCAAAGAGTACAAAAAAAAAGATTATTTTTTTCCTTATTTGATCGGATCAAAAAGAAACTTTGGGATTGCTGAATCATAAACGAAATAAATATATAAAGCAACGGAACCATCATAGTATTTTTTAACTCCTACGAAAGAAAGGGTGGTAATTGGAGCATTTACCGATCTGGGTCCGATAGACTCTATATTTTCTCTTTCTTCCGATGAAAGGTAAAAGTAAATTCCATTATAGAGCCGTATGCAATGTGCAAAA